GGCTTACAGTGGAGGGAAATATAGGGTAATACTGGGGTGTGGAAGGGCATGATATGTAAGTGCATGTATTGTATTAAATATAATACGTGCGTTATATCATGTATGTGTGGACATTATGTGTGCACTATTTGTGCACACTATACATGTGCATGGTACATAGGTACTACATGTATACACTATTGATGTGCTGTAAGCATAATGGGTTTATTAGGGTAAAGGTAGTGGTTTTTACAGTAAGTCTAAAATAATGTCCTGAAGAAGGTAATGTTTTTGTTAATTTTTTTATAAATATTTTATCCGCATACATGCTTAATATTTTTTTTGTCCCATAAGTGTTGATATAAAAAAAAATTTTTTTTAGAAGATAATTTTTTTTTGTTATTTTACACGTTAAAAGTACACTTCGGCCCTCGTTTTTGGGGTTTTTCGAGGAAAATCCAGGTGTGCGTCTACGGGGGAGGGGGGGTTTTTCTGAAAAATCATTTAGTCATTTTTTTAAAAATTTTTCAAATCATCTCCCTCTTCGAACCGACCTATAGACGTTCCCTGATTTTATCGAAATCCACTTTATTATACTTTTATCGAAGTTTAAGTTCTTTGTGAAAATTTAATATGTCTTTTTTAAATTATTGTTAAATTATTCCCAGGGTAATCTATTTAGGTTTGATTAATAACTTGACTTTGGTTTTCTCCGGTAGTCCTTGATCATGTATATCCGCGAATCATATTATAGTAGCTGATAAATAAACTAGGTGTCGAGGTTATTACCCACGATCAGAAAGTGCCGGACGCAGGAGCCCCGGAGGGGCTCTCCCCAAAAAAAACTAAAAGGTCAAGGAATGATAGTCCACACCCCGGGCCGTACATGGAGCGCAGGTTTGAGTAAAAGTTGTAAGGATTTTTTGTATACTGCAAGCCGCTTAAGTACCTGTCTGTCGGTTCACGGAACGTGAACAAACAATCCTGGAGGCTTACTCAAACCGCCACGCGGAATTAGGAGCCGGTTAGTAAACGTTATGCCTTACAAGGGAGCTAGTCCAGATGGAGTTGGGAACTCAACCCGTCGTATTATGGGTGAGATGCCTATGAGGATGCCTAATGTCACTGGGACAGTCACTGTGTGTAACAGACGTGGAGTCGGCAATCAAAGCCCGGGAGGTGAGTCAAAGTGACGCGTGAAAGGTCTATAGCCAGGGTTACGAAACCAACTGTAGTTCTTGGAAATGTTATGCCCGATAAAGAATATTATGTTATGGACAATTGGATTCTCGAGATATGAGTGCTAAGGAAAGGAATGTTTTGTAATAGGGTTTCCCTATTACAAAACATGATATGATATTGACTAGGACTTAAACAATTAACCTAATTAATAGGACGGTATTGGAGTCACAACTCTACAAAGGCGGGATGTTTAATTATAAGGGAATATAAGTTAAGGTATTATTAATAATTAAGTAGTTATGGAAATAGTTGAATATCTATTAATGGTGATTAATGTGAATAGCTGAATATGAATCGTTTTCATTATTAACAAAACCTGTTCTACTTGGTAATATGTAAGTCTTATGTTTTGTGATGTGATATTAATAAACCGTGAGGAGGTTTAAGATTCAAGAGGTAAATCAAAGAAGTTCTCCATAATGGGTAATGAAATAGCGGAATGTAAATTAATGTGGATTAAGCATAGTATGTAATGATAATAGGGGAAAGTAGATTAATGAGTATTAAACATAGTATGTCTTATATGTGGATATATAAATTAATGGGGATTAAGCATAGTAATGTGATTATGTACGGTAGGCATATTATGTACTTATGTACTATATACATAATATGTGGCCTGACCAACTTGACGTAAAAATAAGTCGGCTGTTTCAGGTTCTTTTTCTCAGGAAGTAGTTTAATAAAAATCTTGGCTTTGGGAGCCAAGGATGAGGGTTTGGCCCCCTTTTTCCTGAGAATGGACCTTGCTCTAGAGAGGAATCTCACCTCCGCTCTTCGGTTTACAAGACCGATGCCTTAAATACTGGGCTACTAGGGCTAGTTTAGGTTTAGTATTTTGTTTTCTCATCATCCAGCGATTGGGAATAGAATGAGAAAGAAGGAGAAGTAGGTGATTGAGGCGATTTGGCCGATGGTGATAAATGGTTGTTCTACGGGTTGTCCGCCGATTCATGTTAGGATGATTGTATTTGCTACTATAAGTCAGAAGAGGAGTTGTGTGATTGGACGGAAAGTGAGGCTTCGTAGTTTGGAAGTGTGGAGAATAGGGATTAGGAGAAGGATTAGGATTGAGAAGATAAGGGCAAGAACGCCTCCTAGTTTGTTGGGGATAGAACGTAAGATAGCGTAGGCAAATAGGAAGTACCACTCTGGTTTGATATGGGGTGGTGTAACTAATGGGTTGGCTGGGATGAAGTTTTCTGCGTCATTTAAGAGGTTAGGTGTGAATAGGGCTAGAAGGGTGAGCAGGAATAGGAGAATGAAGAAGCCTACGAGGTCTTTATATGTGAAGTAGGGATGAAACGGGATTTTGTCTATGTTGGAGGTGAGTCCGGTTGGGTTGTTTGAACCTGCTTCATGAAGGAAGAGAAGGTGAATTATAGTCAGAGCTACAATTACAAAGGGAAAGAGGAAGTGGAATGTGAAGAATCGGGTTAGTGTTGCGTTATCAATTGAGAAGCCTCCTCAGATTCATTGAACTAACATGTCTCCAATATAGGGGAGGGCAGATAGTAGGTTGGTGATGACTGTTGCCCCTCAGAAGGATATTTGTCCTCAAGGAAGAACATAACCTACAAAGGCGGTGGCTATAAGTAGTAGGAGAATTACTACTCCAATGTTTCATGTTTCTTTATTGAGATAGGAGCCATAGTAGAGTCCTCGGGCGATGTGGAGGTATACACAGATGAAGAATATGGAGGCGCCGTTGGCATGGATGTTGCGAATAAGTCAACCATAATTTACATCTCGACAGATGTGTGCTACTGAGGAGAATGCTGATGAGACATCTGCAGTGTAGTGTATGGCCAGAAAGAGGCCTGTAAGGATTTGGATAACTAAGCATAGGCCTAGGAGGGAACCAAAGTTTCATCAAATGGAAATATTAGTTGGGGTTGGAAGATCAATTAGGGAGTTGTTAATGATTTTGAATAGGGGGTGGGTTTTGCGGATGTTTGTAGCCATTAGGTTGGTTCTTGTAGTTGAATAACAACGGTAGTTTTTCAGATTAAAAGTCTTAGTTAAAGTCTAAGTGGGAATAAATGACATATGTAATGTTGATTTTAATAGTAAGTTTTATTTTAGGTTTAGTAGCTGTAGCATCGAATCCTTCTCCATATTTTGCTGCATTAGGGTTAGTGGTTTCTGCTGGGGTGGGTTGTGGTTTGTTGGTTGGATTTGGGAGTTCTTTTTTATCTTTAGTTCTGTTTTTAATTTATTTAGGTGGGATAATAGTTGTGTTTGCGTATACGGCGGCATTAGCTGCTGAGCCGTATCCTGAGTCGTGAGGGGATTGATCTGTTTTAGTTTATGTGGTTGGGTATTTTGGTATTCTTTTTTGGGTGGGAGCAAATTTTGTGATTAATTGAAGCTGAGGGGGCTGAGTGGGTGGTGAAGAGTCCATGGAAATAGGTATAATTCGTGGTGATTTTAGTGGAGTGGCATTATTGTATTCTTGGGGAGGTGGGATGTTAGTTTTGGGGGGTTGAATATTACTTTTAACTTTATTTGTGGTGTTGGAGTTAACACGGGGAATGTCTTGAGGAGCCCTCCGTACGGTTTAGTATAGGAATAGGGTAAGTATGGTTGATAGGGCAAGGGTTAGGAGGAACAATATTATGTATGTTTTGATAAAGCCTTGTTGGGGGGAGGTTGATAGTTTAATTATTGATGTTTGTTGAATGATTGGACTTTTTGGGCCGATTTTTTCATTTCATGAGAGGTCAATTGTTTGGGTTGAAATGGTTTGGGCTCAGGATAGGTTGAGTTTTGGTAATAGTCGATGAATAATTGGGGGGAAGAAGCCTAATATATTGGAGAAATTGTGGGTGGGCAGGTTGGGGTGAATTTTGAGTTGAGTGGAGGTTAAGTTGGTTAGTTCTAGGGCTAATATAAGGCCTAGGATGGTTACTAGGAGGGCGGAAAGTTTTAGGAGTGGATTTATTGTTATGATTTGTGTTTTTGTGGGAGGTATATTAGAGGTAATAATTAGGCCAGCTAGGATGCTTCCGTAGGCGAGGCGTTTGATTGGGTTAATAAGTAGGGGGTTATTTTCATTGAGTGGTGAGAGGGGTGGGAATCGTGGGTGTTTTATAAGTGAAAAGAATACTAGGCGTAGGCTGTAAATAGCAGTGAAGGATGTGGCTAGTAGAGTTAGGATTAGGGCTCAGGCGTTTAGGTGTGATGTGTTTATTGCTTCAATAATAGCATCTTTTGAGAAGAATCCTGATAAGAATGGTATGCCGGTGAGAGCTAGGCTGCCAACTGTGAGGGATGAGGAGGTAAAGGGAAGAAGTTTATGTATGCTTCCTATTTTTCGGATGTCTTGTTCGTCATTGAGGCTGTGGATAATAGAGCCTGAACATAGGAATAGTATTGCCTTGAAGAAGGCATGTGTGCAAATGTGTAGGAAGGCTAGTTGGGGTTGGTTAAGGCCGATGGTAACTATTATAAGGCCTAGTTGACTGGATGTGGAAAAAGCAATGATTTTTTTGATATCGTTTTGGGTTAGTGCGCAGGTAGCTGTAAAGAGTGTGGTTAGTGCTCCTAAACATAGGCAGAGTGATAGGATTAGTTGGTTGTCTTGGATAAGGGGGTGAAGGCGGATAAGTAGAAAAATTCCTGCAACAACTATTGTGCTTGAATGAAGTAGGGCAGAGACTGGCGTAGGACCTTCTATGGCGGCTGGTAATCATGGATGCAGACTAAATTGGGCGGATTTTCCAGCTGCTGCTAGGACTAGTCCTAGAAGGGGGAGTGTTAAATTTATATTTTTAGAGAGGAAGAAGAGTTGTTGGATCTCTCATGAGTTAAGGTTTATAGCAAGTCATGCCATGGCTATAATTAAACCAATATCTCCAATACGGTTATAAATAACGGCTTGGAGAGCGGCTGTATTTGCGTCTGTCCGACCTAATCATCAACCGATAAGGAGGAAGGATATAATACCCACACCTTCTCAGCCGATAAATAGTTGAAAGAGATTGTTTGCTGTAATAAGAATAAGTATTGTGATTAAGAATAGGAGGAGGTATTTAAAGAATTTGTTAAGGTTGGGGTCTGAATGTATATATCATAGGGCGAATTCTAGAATTGATCAGGTAACGTAGAGGGCTACAGGAGTAAAGATGATGGAGTAAGAATCAAATTTAAAACTTATGTTAATGTCGATAGTTTCTAGGTTGATTCAGTTTCAGTTGGTTGTGATGGATTCTAGACCTTGGTCTAGAAAAATTGATAGAGGAATAAGGCTGATGAAGAAAGAGGTTTTCACGGCTGTCTTAACATAAGTTGAGGGTCAGGTGTGGTTAAGGTATGTATTGGTGGGGAGTATGGATGAAATTAAAGGATATAGTAGAATTAGGAAGATTAATAAGAATGATGTGTTGAAGATTAGTGAATTCATAGCTTTAGCTTGGAGTTGCACCAAGAGTTTTTGGTTCCTAAGACCAATAGATAACTATTATCTTTCTAAAGCTTTAAGAAAACCAGGGATTTGAACCATGGTGGGGGAAATTAGCAGTTTCCCTTGTCCCAGACCTTTCTTGGGTAATTAAAGAGAGTTTAACTTTTATTTTTAGAACCACAATCTAATGTTTTTATTAAACTATAATTACAGGATGTTCAGCCTAGAATTAGTTCTGGTTTGGAGATAAGAAGTAGTGTAGGGATTAGGTGAAGATATATTAGTAGGTGTTCTCGCGTGTGGGAGGGGTTTATAAAGGTAATATGAGGGGGAAGAGGGCCTCGTTGTGTTGTGATAAATATATATAGGGAGTATGAAGCGGTTAGTAGGACGCCGGATCCAGTAATGATAATAGTTCATTGAGATCATTTAAAAAGGGAAGAGATAATAAGAAGTTCTCCTATTAGGTTTGGGGAGGGGGGTAGAGCTAGATTTGCTAGATTAGTGAGGAATCATGAAGTTGCTATTAGTGGAAGGATAATTTGTATACCTCGGGTAAGAAGAAGGGTTCGGGTGTGTGTTCGTTCGTAGTTGGTATTAGCTAAGCAGAAGAGAGTAGACGAGATAAGGCCATGGGCGATTATTAGGGCGGTTGCGCCTGCAAAACTTCATGGTGTTTGGATGAGGATAGCTGCTGCTACAAGGCCTATGTGACTTACTGATGAATAAGCGATTAGGGATTTGAGGTCTGTTTGGCGGAGACAAGTGGAGCTTGTTATAATAATGCCTCAGAGGGCTAGAATTAGAAATGGAAAGGCTATTTCTTTTGTTAGGGGACTAAGAATGGGAATAATTCGTATTATTCCATATCCTCCTAGTTTTAATAGGACTGCGGCCAGGATCATGGAGCCGGCAATGGGGGCTTCTACATGGGCTTTGGGCAGTCAGAGGTGTGCTCCGTAGAGGGGTATTTTTACTAGGAAGGCGATTAGACATGCGGCTCATCAGAATTTGTTTGCTCATGAGTTGAGATTTAGGAGTTGGGGAAATTGTAGGGTTAGTATTGAGAGTGAGCCGAAATCGTTTTGTAGTAGGAGGAGGGCTACTAAGAGGGGTAGGGAGCCAATGAGTGTGTAGAATAGGAAATAGGTTCCTGCATTTAATCGTTCAGTTTGGTTTCCTCAGCGAGTAATGATAATAAGTGTTGGGATAAGGGTTGCTTCAAATATAATATAAAATAGGATTATTTCGGTGGCACTGAAGGCTATGGTTAGAAGGAGTTGAAGGGTGATGAGTAAGTTAATGTAAATGCGTTGTCGGGTATATGGTTCACTGTTAAGGTGATTTTGGCTAGCGAGTATTATTAGTGGTAGGAGTCAGCAGGTTAATACGAGTAGTGGGGATGATAGGGGGTCAATTCCTAGGTGGAGATTAGAAAAGTCTCAGCCGATTTCCGTGTTTCATTTAAATCAATATAAGCTAGTGAATGCGATGAGAAGGCTGTGGGTGATGGAGGTGGTCCATAATCATTTTTTAGGGGTGAATCATGAGATTGGGTAAAGTATAATTGTGGGGATGATGATTTTTAGCATTGTAGGAGGTTAAGATTTTTTAATGTATCTGAGCCATGAGTGCGGGCTGTAGCTACTAGTAAGGCTAGACCTGCGCTTGCTTCACAGGCTGAAAATGTTAGTAGAATTATAGGTATGAGAGAGCAGATAGGGGAAGTTATTGTTATTGATCAAAGAGAAATAGCGATAAATAGGGATAATATTATACCTTCGAGACAAATAAGGGCGGATAGAAGATGGGAGCGGTTTAGAGCTAGGCCTATGAGGCTCAGGACAAAGGCAGAGGAGAAGGTGAAATGAATAGGGGACATAAGATACTTATGGGCTTTCACCATAATTAATTGAGCCGAAATCAATAGTCTTAATTTTGGACTAAGTATCTAATCTATTCTGCTCATTCTAAGCCCCCTTGAAGTCATTCATAAACTAGGCCTAAAGTTAGGAGTAATAAAATGGTTGTTGCTCATAAAGAAGTGGTAAGGGGGGAATTAAGTTGGTCCCCTCATGGTAATGGTAGGAGGAGAGCAATTTCTAGGTCAAATAGGAGGAAGAGGATAGCAACTAGGAAAAAGCGGAGTGAAAAGGGTAGGCGTGCGGTTCCTAATGGGTCAAAACCACACTCGTATGGAGATATTTTTTCGCTGTCAGGATTAAGGGTGGGGAGTCAGAAGGCTAATGTTGCTAAGATTAGGGAAATGAGGGCTGTAAGGGCGACAGTAAATGTGATGAGGTTCATTACTTTTCCTTGGACTTTAACCAAGATTAAATGATTGGAAGTCATTTGTACTAGTCTTTATACTAGAAAAGTAATTGTTATGAACCTCATCAGTAGATTGAAACGTAAAGAAACAATCAAACTACATCGACGAAATGTCAGTATCATGCGGCGGCTTCAAAGCCAAAGTGGTGTTGGGATGTAAAATGATATTGGATCTGTCGCAGGAGACAGATTAAAAGGAATGAAGAGCCAATAATTACATGGAGACCGTGGAAACCTGTGGCAACGAAGAAGGTAGTTCCGTAGATACCATCAGCAATAGTGAAGGGGGCTTCGTAGTATTCTATGGCTTGTAGTGCGGTGAAATAAAACCCTAAAATGATTGTGAGGGTGAGGGCTTGGGTGGTTTCTTTTCGGTTTCCTTCTATGATGCTATGATGGGCCCAGGTAACTGTTACTCCAGAGGCTAGGAGAACTGCAGTATTAAGAAGGGGAACTTCGAAAGGGTCCAGGGGGTGGATGCCCGTAGGTGGTCAGCAGCCACCTAGTTCAGGGGTTGGGGCAAGACTTGAGTGATAAAAGGCTCAGAAGAATCCAATAAAAAAGAAAACTTCTGATGTAATAAATAGGATTATTCCGTATCGTAAACCTTTTTGGACGGGGTGAGTATGGTGGCCTTGGAAGGTTCCTTCTCGAATAATGTCTCGTCATCATTGGATCATAGTTAGGATAAGGAGTAGAAGACCTATATAAAGTAAGGATAGGGTGTGAAAATGGAATCAGATGGCAAGGCCTGAGGTTATAAGGAGGGCTGCTACTGCTCCTGTAAGGGGTCATGGACTTGGGTCAACTATGTGGTATGCGTGTGCTTGGTGGGCCATTAAACGTTTTCTTGTAGGTATAGGCTTAGGAGTAGGACGAAAACATAAGCTTGAATTATTGCTACGGCGACTTCTAAAATTGTGAGGAGGAATAAAATAAGTGAAGTGAGAAGGGCAATTGAGGGTATAATAGAGATTAGGATGAAAGCTGCGGTTGCAATTAGTTGTATTAGGAGATGACCTGCTGTAAGGTTGGCTGTTAGCCGGACTCCTAAGGCTAATGGTCGAATAAATAAACTAATAGTTTCGATGATAATGAGAATTGGAACTAAGAGAGTGGGTGTTCCTTCTGGTAGGAAGTGGCCTAGGGCCACTGTTGGTTGGTTAAGCATGCCAATTAAGACTGTAGTTAGTCAAAGGGGGATTGCAAATGCTATATTTAGTGAGAGTTGGGTTGTTGGGGTGAAAGTATATGGAAGAAGTCCTAAGAGGTTGATGGTAATTAGGAATAGTATAAGTGCTGTGAGGATTGAGGCTCATTTATGTCCTCCGAAATTTAGTGGTTGTATAAGTTGATAGGTGAAGCGGTTAATAAATCAGGTTTGTAAAGTAAGTAGGCGGTTGTTTAGTCATCGTTTAGTTGGTGTAGGGAAAATGAGTCAAGGAGTTATAATTGCTAAAGCGATGAGAGGAAGTCCTAATAATGATGGGGATAAGAATTGGTCGAAAAAGTTTAGGCTCATGGTCAGTTTCAGGGGGTTGGTTGAGATTTTTGGGTACTTTTTGTGGTTGGGTTATTGTTGGATAGGTAAGATATTACTTTGCCTGGTATAATAGTTAGGAAAAATACTCATGCAAACAAGAAGATTAAAAATCAAGGGCTTGGATTTAGTTGAGGCATATTATCATTAAGGGTGGTTGGGAATCACCAATTTTTAGCTTAAAAGGCTAATGCTAGGCCCATTTTAGCTTCTTAATGAAAGTTCTTCAAGTATTAGTGAGGATCAGTTCTCGAAGTGTTCTAATGGAACTGATTCAACTACAATAGGTATAAAGCTATGGTTGGCTCCACAGATTTCGGAACATTGGCCATAGAAGACTCCTGGGCGAGAGATAATGAAGGCTGTTTGGTTTAGACGTCCTGGTACTGCATCAATTTTTACTCCTAGTGCTGGGACTGTTCATGCGTGGAGAACATCTTCTGCGGTTACTAAGACTCGAATTGGGGATTGTATGGGGACTACCATACGATGGTCTGCTTCTAGGAGGCGGAATTGTCCGGGGGTAAGATCTTCTGTTTGAATTATATATGAGTCGAATTCTAGGTTTTGGTAATCTGTATATTCGTAACTTCAATATCATTGATGACCTAGGGCTTTAATTGTAATGTGGGGGTCATTAATTTCGTCTATTAAGTAAAGAATACGTAGGGATGGTAGGGCGATTAAGATTAGGATAATTGCTGGGACGATGGTTCAGACGATTTCGATTTCTTGGGAATCTAGGATATATTTGTTGGTTAATTTGGTTGAAACTGTTGCTACAATGACGTAAAGAACTAATGAGCTGATAAGAAACACGATTATAAGGGTATGATCGTGAAAATGGAGTAGTTCTTCCATAACAGGGGAAGCTGCATCTTGAAAACCTAATTGTGAGGGATATGCCATGTTTAAGATTCGTGGGATTTAAACCCACAATTTTGCCCTGACAAGGTAATGTAATATTATTTTACTAGAATCTCAAGAAAGTGACAGAGTGGTTATGTGGTTGGCTTGAAACCAATTAATGGGGGTTCAATTCCTTCCTTTCTTGTTTATTAATTTAATAAGGTCGTTGAACCTGAACAAATGCTGGTTCTTCGTAGGTGTGATAAGGTGGTGGACATCCATGTAATCATTCTACATTTGTGTGGGGTAGCTCGATATACATGATTTCACGTTTTGATGTAAATGCTTCTCAGAGAATAAACATTATGATAATTACGGCTACTAATGAGATTAAAGAGCCGATTGATGAAATAACATTTCAGTAGGTGTAGGCATCTGGATAGTCTGAATATCGTCGTGGTATTCCGGCTAAGCCTAGGAAGTGTTGTGGAAAGAATGTTATATTTACTCCTACAAATATAACTAGGAATTGTGTTTTTGTCCAAGCGGAGTGTAGGGTGTAGCCTGTGATAAGTGGGAATCAATGGACGAAGCCAGCCATAATAGCGAATACTGCTCCTATTGATAGAACATAATGGAAATGGGCTACGACGTAATAGGTGTCGTGTAGGACGATGTCAAGGGATGAGTTAGCTAAGATGATGCCAGTTAGTCCTCCAATAGTAAATAGGAAAATAAAACCTAGGGCTCAAAGGAGGGGTGTTTCTCATTTAATAGAGCCACCATGAAGGGTAGCTAATCAGCTAAAGACTTTTACTCCGGTTGGGATAGCAATAATTATAGTTGCTGAGGTGAAATAGGCTCGTGTATCTACGTCTATTCCAACTGTAAACATATGATGAGCTCAAACAATAAAACCAAGAAGGCCAATTGCTATTATTGCTCAAACCATTCCTATGTAACCAAAAGGTTCTTTTTTTCCTGAATAGTAGGCTACAACATGAGAGATTATGCCAAAGCCTGGTAGGATAAGAATATAGACTTCTGGATGTCCAAAGAATCAAAATAGATGTTGATAGAGAATGGGATCTCCTCCACCTGCTGGGTCAAAGAAGGTTGTGTTAAGATTACGATCTGTGAGAAGTATAGTAATGCCTGCTGCTAGGACTGGGAGTGATAATAAAAGGAGAACTGTTGTAATGAGAATAGATCAAACGAATAGAGGTGTTTGATATTGGGAAATTGCAGGGGGTTTCATATTAATAATTGTTGTAATGAAATTAATGGATGCTAGAATAGAGGAAACACCGGCTAAATGAAGAGAAAAGATAGCGAGGTCTACAGAAGCCCCAGCGTGTGCAAGATTGCCAGCTAATGGAGGGTAGACTGTTCATCCCGTACCAGCTCCGGCTTCTACTCCTGCTGAGGCTAGTAGTAGAAGGAAAGATGGGGGAAGGAGTCAAAAACTTATATTATTTAGTCGTGGGAAAGCTATGTCTGGAGCGCCAATTATTAGGGGAACTAGTCAATTACCAAATCCTCCGATTATGATTGGTATTACTATGAAGAAAATTATTACGAAGGCGTGGGCGGTAACAATTACATTATAGATCTGGTCATCACCCAATAATGCGCCTGGTTGGCTTAGCTCTGTCCGGATTAAGAGACTAAGACCAGTACCCACTATCCCCGCTCATGCACCAAAGATTAAATAAAGGGTGCCAATATCTTTGTGATTAGTAGAGAATAATCAACGATTTACTATTGCCACAGGTAAGATGGCTGAGGTTTAAGTGGCGGATTGTAGCTCCGTAAAGAGAGGTTCAAGTCCTCTTCTTATCAAACGTCAGCTCTGTAGTATAAAAATACATGGGATTGCAAATCCCAAGAAGGAGAATAGGCTTCTCCCGGGGCTTCTCCCGCCTCACTGCCGTTTAACGGCGGGAGAAGCCTAGATAAAAGTTCGCTGGATTGAACGCTTAGCTGTTAACTAAGATTTTATAGGATCGAGGCCTATTTATCTAGAAGGCTTTAGCTTAATAAAAGTGTCTGGGTTGCATTCAGGAGATGTGAGATAAAATCTTGCAAGTCTTACAGAAATTAAGAGGCTCTCACTCTTGTTTAAAGCTTTGAAGGCTTTTGGTTTGTTTGAACCTAAACTTCTTATGTGGTTAGTGAGAGGATTATGGGGGTGAGTGGAAGGAGGAGGAGGGAGAGGGATGTTGTAGAGGTTAAGAGCAGGTTTGGTTGTAAGGTTTTTGTTCGTCATGATGATGAGGAGGTGGTGGGGTTAGGGGATAGGGTGAGGGTAATTGAGTAACATAGGCGTAGGTAGAAGAATAAGCTAAGTAGTGCTGTCAGGGCTATAATTGTGGCTGGGATAAAGAGGTTTTGTTTAGTCATTTCTTGGAGAATAAGTCATTTGGGTATGAATCCTGTAAGGGGAGGGAGTCCTCCTAGGGAGAGGAGGGTTAGTATTGCTATGATAGTTAATAGTGGTGATTTAGTTGATGAGATAGCGATTGAGTTAATTTTTATGGTATTATTTATGTTAAATAGAAGGAATAGGGAGGAGGTTATGATGATGTAGATGGTTAGGTTGAGTAGGGTGAGATTTGGGGAATAGTGTAGAATAATAACTATTCAACCGATGTGGGCGATTGATGAATATGCTAGGATTTTTCGTAGTTGTGTTTGGTTAAGGCCTCCTCAACCACCAATAATAATTGATAAGATTCCTATAGTTATAAGTAATGTTGGGTTGAGGAGGGGATAAAGTTGTAGTAAGATTGCAAATGGTGCAAGTTTTTGTCATGTAGAGAGGATAAGTCCTGTTAGTAAGTTGAGTCCTTGAAGGACTTCTGGTAGTCAGAAGTGTAGTGGTGCCAGTCCAATTTTTAAGGCTAAAGCAATGGAGAGGAGTGTGGCGGAGGTTGGGTTAATAATTTCTGTAATATTTCATTGACCTGTGAGTCAAGCATTTATGGTTCCAGCGAATAGGAGGAGAGCGGAGGCAGTGGCTTGAGTGAGAAAGTATTTTGTGGTGGCTTCTGTTGCTCGTGGGTGATGTTGATAAATTATAAGGGGAATGATGGCTATTGTATTAATTTCTAATCCTACTCAAATTAATAGTCAGTGTGAGGCAATAAATGTTATTGTGGTACCTAATCCTAGGCTGAGGATTGTGATGGAGAGAATTAGTGGATTCATTAGTAGAGGAAGGATTTTAACCAACATGTTTGGGGTATGGGCCCAAGAGCTTGAGATTAGCTGACTTTACTTAGGAAATAGTATAATTGGAAGTACTAAGGGTTTTGATCTCTTGGGTACAGGTTCGATTCCTGTTTTTTTAATGTAAGGAAGAGGAATGGCTTTAACATTCATTATCCACTCTATCAAAGTGGCCCTTTAATTCAGGCACTTTTCCAATTAGGAGTTTATTGGTGGGAGGCTGGCAGTGGCGATGGGTAGGGTAATATGTCATAGGATCATGGCTAGTGTTATTGGTAGGAAGTTTTTTCAGACGAGGTGTATGAGTTGGTCATATCGAAACCGAGGGTAAGAGGCTCGAATTCATAGGAATAATAGGGTTAGTGCGGTTGCTTTAAGTATGAGGTTAAGGGTAGTAAGTTGTGGGAGGTGAGGATTATAGGATGTTCCTAAAAATAGGATAACAGAGAGGGTATTTATTAATAGGATATTGGAATATTCAGCTAGGAAGAAGAGGGCAAATGAGCCTCCTGCATATTCAATATTAAATCCTGAGACTAGTTCGGATTCGCCTTCTGTGAGGTCGAATGGGGCTCGGTTAGTTTCTGCTAATGTTGAGATGTATCATATTATGGCTAGGGGTCATGTGGGGATAATTAATCAGATAGTTTCTTGGCTTAAGTTGAATGTGTGGAGTGTGAAACCTCCTGTGAAGATAATAAGGGCTAGGAGGATTAGAGCGAGTGTTACCTCATAGGAGATGGTTTGTGCGACTGCACGGAGGGCCCCTATGAGGGCATATTTGGAGTTTGAGGCTCAACCTGAGCCTAGGATGGTGTAGACTGTCAAGCTTGAAATAGCTAGGATGAAAAGTAGGCCTAGATTTAGGTTGAAGATTGAGTGTGGGAGGGGTAGGGGTATTCATAATAATAGTGCTAGGGTTAGGGCGATAGTAGGGGTGATTAGGAAGAGGAATTGGGATGAGAAGGATGGTCGTACTGGTTCTTTGGTAAATAGTTTAAGTCCATCGGCAATAGGTTGTAAAAGGCCATATGGGCCTACTACGTTAGGTCCTTTGCGGAATTGTATGTAGCCTAAGATTTTTCGTTCGACCAGGGTAAGGAAGGCTGTGGCTAATAGGATAGGGATAATGAAGGCTAATGGGTTAATAATGTAGAGGAGGATAAGATCTAGCATTAGTTAAGGAGAGGAGTTGAACCTCTGAATTAAAGAGCTTAGGTCTTTTGCACTTGCCAGGCTCTGCCACCTTAACAAACCATTATCTTTGGCTTAAGGATGGCAGCCTTTATCTGCTTGAGTTGATTTCAGCAGGTTGGGTTGAAGCGTACCTAGGGCATGGGCTTCATTTTTCCGGTCCTTTCGTACTAGGAAGAATGCCGTCATAGATAGAAACTGACCTGGATTGCTCCGGTCTGAACTCAGATCACGTAGGACTGTTAATCGTTGAACAAACGAACCCTTAATAGCGACTACACCATTAGGATGTCCTGATCCAACATCGAGGTCGTAAACCCTTTCGGCGATGGGGGCTCTAAGAAAGGATTGCGCTGTTATCCCTAGGGTAACTTGGTTCATTGATCAGGATATGGTTTCCTGGGTCATTATTCGTTAGATTTTCTATTAATTAGAACTGTAGTTCTAATTTTGAGTGATTTCTCACCCACTCGATAAGGGGGTTTTGTTTTTCCCCTCGGTCGCCCCAACCAAAAACAAGTTTAAGTTAGAAAGTTATTTTGTATTTTATACCCGAGGGTCGGGAAGTTTTTGATATTTAAAAATAACTTAAGTGTTTGAAGCTCCATAGGGTCTTCTCGTCTTATGTGTTTATTCTCGCTTCTGCACGAGAGGATCAATTTCATTGATTAGAAAGTAAAGACAGATAAACTCTCGTGATGCCTTTCATACGGGCCTTCAATTAAAAGACAAGTGATTACGCTACCTTCGCACGGTCAAGATACCGCGGCCGTTAAAAAAATCACAGGGCAGGCGGGACCTCTTATACATGTAAGAGCAAGAGGCGATGTTTTTGGTAAACAGGCGGAGTTTGTGTTTGCCGAGTTCCTTTATTTTCTTTTAATCTTTCCTAAGGACACTCCTGTGTTGGGTTAACGATGATTTGGATGGGCTTTTCTTGTTGTATTATTTATATCATAAGGGCCTCAGTTTGGCATCGGTTGATTGTCAGTGATTTAATTCTTTCTGACTTACACTGGTGTGTTGGGAGGGAGTTAATCCCTTATTACTCATTTTAGCATAATTTCTTTTATATGGGTTGGATAAAATAGTCCAATAGGTTTAAGGGGGTTATGAGTTTGGTATAAGGATTTATTGGTGTAGTGAAGGCTTGAGCTGTGACGCTTTCTTTACAGGTGGCTGCTTTTGGGCCCACTGAGGGGTGATCCTTTAGGAATTATAATCATTACCCTACTAATAAAGTTGTTTCTTAATTCAAAAAAGCTGTACCTTTTTTGAATAACTATTAATTTTTACAACTGGTTTTGTTAAAAGGATTTTTTGTTATCGAGTTGAAGAATTAACGCAGAATTTAAGTTCTTTTCTTGGACAACCAGCTATCACCAAACTCGGTAGGCTTGTCACCGCTACTTGGGAGTCTTCCCCCTCTTTTGCCACAGAGGTGGGTTGGCTCTGATATGCTGCTCCGAAGTAGCTCGTTTGGTTTCGGGAAGTTAGACTAAAAAGCTTTTTGTCTAATTGTTCTTGCTAAATCATGATGCGAAAGGTACGAGGGTGTATCTCTGCTTTTTTGTACTTTAGTGATTTATTTCATTTCTTTTTCAGCTTTCCCTTGCGGTACTGTTTCTATAGCTCAAAGGTTCTGTTCTATCGCCTATACTAGGAAGGATAAAATGTTTTAAATTTGGGTAGTTGGGTGTTTATACCAGATTAATAATGGAGGGTGTGTAAACTTGTTTTGGCTAGCTTTGGGGTTCAAAATGACTCGAATTGCACGGGTATCTTCTCGGTGTAAGGGAGGTGCTTTGCTGTTTTAGCTACATTTTGGTTAATCCAAGTGCACTTTCCAGTACACTTACCATGTTACGACTTGCCTCCTCTTGTTGGAAAGTCTTTTTATGAAATTTATAGTAATTTTTCGAGGAGAGTGACGGGCGGTGTGTGCGCGCTCCAGAGCCGGTTTCAGTATAATGTTCTGAAGTTTACTTACTGCTAAATCCACCTTTAAGAAGTTTTTCATGCTTCTGTTCGTGTGTTCTGGAAAGAGAATGTAGCCCATTTCTTCCCACTTCATTCGCTACACCTCGACCTGACGTATTGAGGATAAAGGTCATTATGCTTACTGTTATGCCTTCACAGGGTGAGCTGACGACGGCGGTATATAGGCGGAAGGGGCAAGAAGTGGTGAGGTTAAACGCGGATTATCGGTTATAGAACAGGCTCCTCTAGGTGGGTTTGGAGCACCGCCAAGTCCTTTGGATTTTAAGCTAGCGCTTGTAGTGTCCAGGCGGTGTGTTAAGGTAAGTTTATTTGTAACAATGTTTATGGTTAAGCATAGTAGGGTATCTAATCCTAGTTTGGGTCTTAACTGTCGTGAGGTCAAATACTCTGTTATATATAAAGTTACTTTCGTGAATGATGTTTTTAAGCATGAGAGCGTATAACAGCTTAATGGGGTCTTAACTTTATTTGGGTAAGATATTTCTAATCACCCTTAACGCCGTGTAATATTAGTTTGTGTCACTCGTATAACCGCGGTGGCTGGCACGAGATTGACCAACTCTTTATAACTTTGATTGACTCAAGCTTGCGCTCATGGAACAATGTTTATCACTGCTGAATTCCCTTGTGGGTGTGGCTGAGCGAGGTGTCATGGGCTGCTTTGGAGTGTGCCTGATACCGGCTCCTAATTAGATATGTGGGCTGATTAGGGCGTTCTCACCGGAATGCTGAGACTTGCATGTGTAAGTCAAGTTATAACTAATATTGAGGCTAGGACCAAACCTTCGTGCCTGTGAAAAAGATTAGTTTTTATCTTAGCATCTTCAGTGCTATGCTTTGGGTTTAAGCTACACTGGC